AAACATATCTTGCATACGTATAGCATGCAAAAATGAAAGATTATGCCCAATTTCAATCGATCTTAATTAATCCCTCGTTACTGCCCATAAGAGAAGTAATAGGTAGGGATGACAGGATTTGAACCCGTGACATTTTGTACCCAAAACAAACGCGCTACCAAGCTGCGCTACATCCCTTTTTAAAGTTCTTGTACAGTGTCATTGTACAAAATCCCTGTCTTGTTTTCCACATTGTTATTTTCCCCTCTATCTATATAGAATTTTCTTGTCACTTCTTCTTTTTTTGGTTTCATATAATAAAATTATTTTATACATCTGAAACCTAACGTATAAAAAAAATGAAAATGGATCTTATCGGCGTATCGTATAAAAAAAAGAATAAAAATTTATCGGAAATGCTCAGGAAGAAGGGGTCATCTTTTTCTTTTTTAGGGACAGGAAAATCTCATCTATCGGTTCATTGTACATATCTATTTTAGTTAGGAATTCCGCGTAAAGTAAAAAAAAAAAAATACAAATGATCTTGAACTACAACATCTGACCATACATATATGTATTACAATAAAGAAGGAGGGTTTTCAATGCGAGATATAAAAACATATCTCTCCGTGGCACCTGTGCTAACTACTCTATGGTTTGGGTCTTTAGCAGGTCTATTGATAGAAATTAATCGTTTATTCCCAGATGCCTTGTCATTCCCTTTTTTTTCATTCTAGTTATTAATATGCGAAGAAATGAAGAAAATTAGGGATACGATTCTACGTGACGTGACTAAAATTTCGCCCCTTCCTTTTTTTTTTCAGTTCTTTAGGATAGGAGGAGGATAGGAAGGAAAGAAAAAGAAAAAGTGTATTGAACCTCGACAAAAATCTGGTGAATCTAAGATCGAATTTTGGGGAACAGAAATGGAAATGTGTATCCAGATCTAGGGCAGAATCCACGAAATCATAGCATAGAAAGAAGATACTTAAATGAAATATTGGGATTTAAGATAGGAATAATTGATAGTTAGAAAGAAATTGTATTACTTAATTATTACTTTATTATTAATTATTACTATTACTCTATTAATATTAATTGTAATTATATAATTACAACACATACAACACAACGAAATCTTTAGAAATGAAAATTGAATTTCAAGTTAGTAATTTCTATTGATTTTCTTATTGATTTTTTTGTTCTTTTATTCTTCTTCAGTTCGGGTCGAAAATAGAAGAAGTTAAGTCGATCCAAAATCAAAAGGGGGTTCATGGCCAAGGGTAAAGATGTCAGAGTCAGAGTTATTTTGGAATGTACCAGTTGTGTCCGAAATGGTGTCAATAAAGAATCGCCGGGTATTTCTAGATATATTACTCAAAAGAATCGACACAATACATCCAGTCGATTAGAATTGAGAAAATTTTGTCGCTATTGTCACAAGCATACGATTCATGGGGAAATAAAGAAATAGATGGAACGGAACGTGTGCGCGATCTTTCCAAGGAACAGGAAGAGGAAGAACTTAACATATTTAGGTTAACATATTTAACTTAACATATATAATATAACATATATAATATACATAATATATACAATACAAATCAAACCCGATTTCATTTTCATACATATATATATATATATACATACATATGATATGTATTATATATGATATGTATAATATAAACGATGCGAATCAAAGCCTATTTCGGTCAGATCTGAAATGAATAAAGAAATAGAATTTTAGAGATAAGGAATAAACCATGGATAAATCCAAGCAACCTTTTCGTAAATACAAGCGATCCTTTCGTAGGCGTTTGTCCCCAATTGGATCGGGGGATCGAATCGATTATAGAAACATGAGTTTAATTAGTCGATTTATTAGTGAACAAGGAAAAATATTATCTAGACGGGTGAATAAATTGACCTTGAAACAACAACGATTAATTACTATTGCTATAAAACAAGCTCGTATTTTATCTTTGTTACCTTTTCTTAATAATGAGAAACAATTTGAGAGAGCCGAGTCGATCCCCAGAACTACTGGTCCTAGAACCAGAAATAAATAAACATACTCCTCAATTGACTCAAAACTCCAATCGGAACTCAAGCTCAGATTGATGTTTTGTTCAAAAGGCCTAGAATCCCGATTTATTTCTTGTGTTATAAGAAATAAAAAATGGGGGAAGAAGAAATCTTTTTTTTTTATTGAAACATGTTCGTTCATTCCTACCACTTATCTTACTTCATTTTTTTTATTCTATCTTCCCGGAGTTCATTCTCCGGGGAATTCTGTTTCAATTTCAATCATTTCTGTATTTTATTTTATAATATCATATCCTTTATTTGATAATCTGATTGGAAATCATGTAAAGACAATTCTTATTTGATATAGATATTTGCGCAAGTATTTTACGATTAAGAAGCAATTGCTTCTTGTACAGATTTGGTATTAATCTACTATAATTATAGAATACCTTATTCTCACGAATTACTGCATTTATTCGAGTGATCCACAAACTACGAAAATCCCTCTTTTGCCTGCCTCTATCTCGATGAGAGGAAACCAAAGCTCTCATTTTCTGTTGAGTAGTCGTTCGAGTAAGTCTTGAATGAGCCCCAATAAAGGTTGATGCAAATAAACGAATTTTTGTTCGACGTTTCCGAGCTGTATATCCTCGTCTAACTCTGGTCATTGAATCAAATTAAACCTTAATGAATAACTAATTGATTTCTCTTCTTTCAGTCATCCTTTACCCCCCGTCAATTAATAACAAAACGGATTATTCCGATATATAAAATATAAATTCCAATGGCTTTTGCTACTATGACTTTCCCCAACCACGATTTTTTATTCCTTCCAGGCATTTCACCTGGAAATAAGAAATTCTAACGATACCAAATAAAAAAAATAGTGGGTTCCATCGTTTCTATGGTTACTTTTTTTTTTTAAACGGTGAGGTCCTCTCTATACACCGGAGCCTCTTCTTTCATTTTATCAAATGTTATTGTTAACTTGTATAGTTCACACTCTTTGGCTCTACCCATCAATTATACAGTAATAGTTCTTTTCACAATAAGAGTTATCCATACAGTGACGGCATTTAATTATGAAAGTTGGCTAGGTAGCTGACCCTGTTAGTCCGTTCTTTCAAGAATAGGAGTATAACCTTTTTGCTTCTTATAATACCATTTCCTCCGCTTAATGGATAACCATTTGCCCCCAATGGGGAATTGCTTTTCATCTCAAATCTAGGTGATTGGATTTGCACCAATGTAAACCATAAATTCCAAACACAATATAGGTATATGATAGATCTTCTCTATCTATCCTTTTCATTGGTACTGGTCATTGATACTGGAAAATTGTCTCATTTGTTCGAACTCATGATCTGAACGAGTCGCACATACACCCTAGTGCATGTTCCTCGACGCTGAGGACATCCTCTAAGAGCGGGAGATTTCGTGACATTTCTTATTGGCTGTCTTGTGTTTCTAATAAGTTGTTTAATAGTTGGCATGTCGTATGTATATATAGAATTCTAGAATGGAATGGGTTGGTTTAGATCGATCTTAACCTGATGATTGATGATCATGAATTTTTTTTTCTATTCAATATCAAATCGCAGAAAATTCGAATTATGGTTTGAAATGGATTTACATGAAATCCCTAGTATTTTCATTTTTGCCCGCTACAAGATCAACAATGCCATGAACTTGGGCTTCTGTTGCTGACATAAAAACATCTCTTTCCATGTCTTCGGATACAACCCATAAAGGATTACCCGTTCTTTGTACATAAACCTTTGTGAGGGTTTCGCGAAGTTTCAGTAGTTCTTCCGCTTCCAGGATAAATTCGTCTGCTTGTGCCTCATAAAAAGAACTAGCAGGTTGGTGAATCATAACCCTGATGATATTGATATAGCATCATGAAGGGTTCTTCTATCTTGCATGATTGGGCTAAAGTAAGGGATAAAAAAAAATATAAGAAAAAAGAATAGAATTGTACAACCGTACAGGCATCTTTTGTGCATACGGCTCTACAATGGAATTTACTTTTTCTTTTTCTTCTCTTCTATTCTATTGAAGAAAGAAATAGAATCCATCCGATCCGGATCGTTGAATGATCCATTTACCACCCTTCCTTTCGTAGGAGTAAAAAAAATACTATGATGGTTCTGTTGCTTTATATATTTATTTTGTCTGTGATTTAGCAATCCCAAAGTTCCTTTCTGATACGATCAAATAAGGAAAAAATGATCTTTTTTTTTTTTTTTCATTTTTGTACTTTTTCTTTCATAACATAAATATCAGAAAGAGAATTCTGGTGTGAAAAAGAATGGTTTGTGACGCTGAAATGTACCCCCGACACATAAGATCAAATCCGAAATGATCTCTATTTCATACTACTATCTCGACATAAAATCTCATGTTATGAAAAAAACAATAATGGTTTGCTCATATCGAACTCGAAGTGCCATGCTATTATTACTTATTATTCATATTCAATATGGCGAAGGCATAGTCTTCCTTTTTTTTTTTTCAAATAAAAAAACTCATTGGCGCCAAGCGTGAGGGAATGCTAGACGTTTGGTAATTTCTCCTCCGACCAGAATGAAAGATCCCATTGAAGCGGCTAATCCCATGCATATTGTATGCACATCGGGTGGCACAAATTGCATAGTATCATAAATGGCTATTCCTGGTATTACCCATCCGCCGGGAGAGTTTATAAATAAATAAAGATCCCTAGTATCATCTTCTATACTGAGATATACCATGAGACCAACAAGTTGATTCGAGATCTCGCTATCAACTTCATGGCCTAAAAAAAGTAATCTTTCTCGATAAAGTCGGTTGATTAGGACAAAATTGGTTCCCTTAGGAACCGTACGTGCACCTTTGGATGCATACGGTTCAAAAAAAAATTGCGAAAAAAAGAATCAATGTGTCGATTCCAGTTCTATTTCTTTTTTTTTTCTGTAACAGGTTTTTGTTTTTCTAATGAAGGGGGTTTTCTT